CCAGATTCCAGGACCATACAAGCCTGTTACATGAAAGGCGCCAAAACCAAAGCAAGCCAACCCTGATAGAAATAAATGAATTCCAAAGATCTTGGGCAAATCCAAAGAAGGTTTTCCTGTACGTTCATCACAAAATATTTCTAGATCCCAATACACCCAATGCCAGATAGCTGCTAAGAAGCACAAGCCAGAAAACACAATATGTGCCCCGGCCACACCTTCGTAACTCCAAATACCCGGATTCGTTATAGTCCCGCCTGTGATACTCCAACCGCCCCATGAATTAGTTATTCCTAAACGAGTCATGAAGGGTATAACGAACATACCTTGTCTCCACATTGGATCAAGAACGGGGTCAGAGGGATCAAAAACTGCTAACTCATATAGAGCCATCGAACCGGCCCAACCAGCAACCAGAGCTGTATGCATTATATGGACAGAAATCAATCGACCGGGATCATTCAATACGACAGTATGAACACGATACCAAGGCAAACCCATGGAAATACCTCTTTATCAAAGAAAAATAGACACTATGTAACTTTATTGCATTAGAAAAAACTATGCTATTAATATTCTCTTTTCAGTGGATTATCTCGAAGCAAGGGTTAATGTTAATATTTGTATTTGTTCTATTTTGTTGGTACTAATGGAACAATTCTGTTCGTAGGAACAAAGATAAACAGATCTATTCTATACCCAATAAGTACCAATACGCAATCCCCATTTTCTATGAGTGAATGCACCCATACTTGTTCATCATTCGAAGGCCTTATTCGTAAAAATTTTCCTTTATTCATTCTGTCTTCTTTTATGAACTTATCCAATCTAAGGATAAAATATGATGAAGGCCAATATTATGAAGACAATAAACTCATTGTTACGTTTCCATACCAAAGTGAAATATAGTACTAAATTCTTTTTTCTGTTATTTTATGCCTATTGGTGTTCCAAAAGTTCCTTTTAGAAATCCTGGAGAGGACGATATATCTTGGATTGACGTATAGTGCGGCTTGTCAGATATATTGGGTCATATGGTATTTTCCCGTTCTCTCCCTCGATCGAGATATCCTCTGTTTCGCCCAAGAAGGATTGATTGAATCATCAACAATTTGGAGCGTGAAGTGCAATTAGATCCATTTTATTTTTTGGGGGATCCAGATTAATATTATCAAATAATTTATGGTTGGCTTAGTTGGATCAATAAAATGAAGTATACAGGCTCCGTTTATAAAAAACCCAATTGGTAATATATGATTACTATATTGTATCATAAATGATTTTATTTATAAATAGAAATAGGAGTGATCTCAAACTGTTAGTCAATCGAGTAATAGGATGAATACGTCGAATATTTGGTGAAGACATGAAATAAATAAAAAAAGGAAGTTGTAGTAAAAAGAAATGGTATTGGGGGCATTTGTCCTATATGTGCAAATCAAAGTCGATCGGATCTTTACCCGGAGTAGAGCATAAACCTAAAAAAATTAAGAAGGCCCATTTAGAAACAAGAAAATGACATCGTGATTTGGATCGGATCTCGATGAGACAATACATCAATGATAAGTTAGTTCGATAAGTTTAATGAATTCTTTTTTTTTTTATTTTATATATTTATATATATATATATATATTATGGAAGGGTCAAAACTCATCTTTCTTGAAAAATCGAAGAAAAAGCCCCCTCGTTTTAGAAAGAGCTTGCTATGAAAAAAAAGAGGGCTGGAATCTACACATTGATTCTTTTTTTTTTTCGCGATTTTTTTTAGAACCGTATGCATCAAAAGGTGCATGTACGGTTCCTGAGGGATACAATTTTATCCTAATCAACCGACTTTATCGAGAAAGATTCCTTTTTTTAGGCCAAGAGGTTGATAGCGAGATCTCGAATCAACTTATTGGTCTTATGATATATCTCAGTATAGAGGATGAAAACAAAGATCTGTATTTTTTTATAAATTCTCCTGGCGGATGGGTACTACCCGGAATAGCTATTTATGATACTATGCAATTTGTGCCACCAGAGGTACATACAATATGCCTGGGATTAGCCGCTTCAATGGGATCTTTTATCCTGGTCGGAGGAACAATTAACAAACGTCTAGCATTCCCTCACGCTTGGCGCCAATGAGTTTTTTATTTGATAGAAAAAAGCAGACTATGCCTTCGCCATATGAAATATGAATATTAAGTAATAATAGCATGGCACTTCGAATTCGATATGAGAAAATTTTTTTTTTTTTTTTTCAAAACATTAGATTATGTATCGAAAGAGGAGTATGAGATAAAGGGTATTTCCGATTTTATCTTATCTATCGGGGGTCCGTTTCAGCGTCACAAACTTTTTGTTTTCACACCGGAAGGCTCTTAACAATCTTTATGTTATGAAAGGATACAAAAATAAAAAATAATCTTATTTGTTTCTTATTTTATTTGATCGGATCAAAAAGAAACTTTGGGATTGCTGAATCATAGAGGAAATAAATATATAACGTAACGGAGCCATCATAGTATTTTTTAACTTCTCCGAAAGGAAGGGTGGTAATTGGATCATTTACCGATCTGGATCTGATAGATCCTACATTTTTCGATGGCAGGTAAAAGTCAATTCCATTGTAGAGCCGTATGCAATTCGCAAAAGATGCCTGTACGGTTGTTCAATTCTATCTTTTTTTCTTGTTATTCTTTATCTCTTCTCTTCGACTCATCATACGAGATAGAGAAATCATTTATTATGTTATATAATCAGGGTAATGATCCATCAACCAGCTGCCGCTTTTTATGAGGCACAAGCGGGAGAATTTGTCATGGAAGCGGAAGAACTACTGAAACTGCGCGAAATAATCACAAAGGTTTATGTACAAAGAACGGGAAAACCCTTATGTGTTGTATCCGAAGACCTGGAAAGGGATGTTTTTATGTCAGCAACAGAAGCCAAAACTCATGGAATTGTTGATCTTGTAGCGGTTCAATGAAAAAATAAAGGATTTCGTGCAAATCCGTGATTTGAGATCTTCTTACCGGGTTTCATTTTCATTAAATTAAATAAAATGGGGGTAATTCATAATCATCTGGTTAGGATCGATCTAAACCAGTCCATTATGTATATGATTCAGCATGCCAACTATTAAACAACTTATTAGAAACACAAGACAGCCAATCAGAAATGTCATGAAATCCCCCGCTCTTGGGGGGTGTCCTCAGCGCCGAGGAACATGTACTAGGGTGTATGTGCGACTCGTTCAGATCATGGACTGGGACGAAAAACAACTTTTCCAGTATCAATGATCAGTAACAGTAAATAGAATGGAAGAACTCCATTCACTATCTAAACTAAAAAAAAATAAAAAGATCTATCATATTCCCCTATTGTGTATTGTGTATGAAATTTATGGTTTCCGTCGGTGCAAATACAATCACCTAAATTTAAGATGATAAGCAATTCCCCATTGGCAAAAGGGTTATCCATTAAGCGGGGAAAATCAGCAGAAAGATTAGGCTCCCACTCTTGCAAGAACGGACTAACAAGGTCAGCTACTTAACTAACCTTCATAATTAAATACCGTTACTGTATAGGTAGATCTCATTGTGAAAGACCTATTACTGGATAATTCATAGGTAGAGCCAAAGAGTGTGAACTGTACAAGTTACTAATAAGATTTATTAAATGAAGGAAGGAGCTCCGGTGTATAGAAAGGACCTCACCGTTTAAGAAGTAACCATAGAAACGATGGAACCCACTATTTCTTTATCCATTTAATTTCAAATTGACTACTTTTTTATTTAATTTACTATGTTTTTGATACCTAGTATCAATACTATTTCTTATTTCGAGGTGAAATGCAAAAAAGAAAAAAAAAAAATCGTGGTCGGGAAGGTTATAGTAGCAAAAGCCATTGGAATTTTTATTTTATACATTGGAAGAATCCGCTTTGTTATTAATAGACCAGGAAAGGGTACAAGGATAACTGAAAGAAAGGAAATCAATTAGTTATTCATCAAAGTTTCATTTATTCAATGACCAGAACTAGACGAGGATATATAGCTCGTAGACGTAGAACAAAAATTCGTTTATTTACATCAAGCTTTCGAGGAGCCCATTCAAGACTTACTCGAACTATTACTCAACAGAAAATCAGAGCTTTGGTTTCGACTCATCGGGATAAAGATCGGCAAAAGCGAGATTTTCGTCGTTTGTGGATCACTCGGATAAATGCAGTAATTCACGAGAATGAGGCATCCTATAGTTATAGTAGATTAATACACGATCTGTACAAGAGGCAGTTACTTCTTAATCGTAAAATACTTGCACAAATAGCTATATCCAATAGGAATTGTCTTTATATGATTTCCAATGAGATCATAAAATAAAGAGATTGTAGATTGTAAAGAATTCACCGGAATGATTTAATGATTTAAATAAATGGAGTTCCCCGGAGAATGAACTCCGGGAAGGTAGATTATAAATTAGTATGATAAAATATGATAAAGTCGTCAAAATGAAGGAATATGTTCAATAAAAAAAAAAGATTTCTTCTTCTTCCCCGATTATTTTTGTTTCTTACAACACAGCAATCAAATCTCGATTCTTAGATTTTTCGAACAAAACATCAAATCCGCGTTTGAGTTCGAATTGGAATTGTGATTCAATTGAAGAGTAAGCCTATTTATTTCTGGTTCTAAGACCAGTAGTTCTAGCGGTCGACTCGGTTCTTTCAAACTGTTTCTCATTATTAAGAAAAGGTAACGAAGATAAAATACGAGCTTGTTTTATAGCAATAGTAATTAATCGTTGTTGTTTCAAAGTCAATCTATTCACTCGTCTAGATAATATTTTTCCTTGTTCACTAATAAATCGACTAATTAAACTCATGTTTCTATAATCAATTCGATCCCCCGATTGGATCGGGGGCAAACGCCTACGAAAAGATCGCTTGGATTTAAGAAAAGGTCGCTTGGATTTATCCATGGTTTGGTTTGTTTATTCCTTATCCCGAAAATCCTATTTCGTTCGGATCAAAAATTTTTTAGAATTCAGAAATAGGATTTGGTTTATTTCTATTTATTTATTTCTATTTAAATATATGTTATATATATTATATAATATTATATACTATATTATTTTACTATACTATATTATTTTTACTGTTCCTTGGAAGGGTGACACACAGGCCCTCGGTTCGATCTATTTTTTTATCTCCCCATGAATCGTATGTTTATAACAATAGGGACAGAATTTTTGCAATTCCAATCGACCGGGCGTATTGTGTCGATTTTTTTCAGTAATATATCTGGAAATGCCTGTTGATTCCTTATTAACACCGTCTCGTACACAACTAGTACATTCCAAAAGAACCCTTATTCGGGCATCTTTACTCTTGACCATGAACCTCCTTTGTTTTTTTTTATTCATTCAAGTCTTCTATTTTCGATCCGAAGAAAGTAAGGAAAAAAATGGAAGTTGCTAACTCAAAATCCAATTATGATATGAAGGATTTCGTTGTAATCAATATCAATAGAGTAATAGTAAATAATAAGTAATACAATGATTTCTAACTATAACTATATTTCTAATCGCAGTACAGTATTTAATTTAAGGATCTTGTATGATACTCTTGCACTAGACCAACATTTACATTTACGTTTTCCCTCTATTCTTAATTTAATTCGAGTCTGAACCCGAGTTTCGCTGAGGTTAAATCCACTTTTATTCTTTCTCTTACTCCTCCTCCCTTATAAAATTATAAAAAAGAGAAAAAAAGAGGAGGGGGAAAGGAATTAGTCACAGATATTTGATTGTATCTCTAATTCACCCCTTCTCATGTTAATTAAAAAAAGGGAATGTCAACGCATCCGGGAATAAACGATTAATCTCTATCAATAGACCTGCTAAGGACCCGAACCATATAGTACTTAGTACCGGTGCCGTGGAAAGATATGTTTTTAGATCTCGCATTTAAAATCCTCCTTATTTATTGGAATACATAATGGTAATACATATATGATCAGATGCATATGGACCACTTGTATTTGTACACAGAATTCCCGATTCAAATTGAAGATTCGCTAGATAAGATTTTATTTTTCTTAAAACAGAAAAAGAAGTTTCTTTACTCCTGAGCATTCCCCAAAAATATTCATTTATTTTTTATTTCATTTTTAGGGTGGGTTTCATATTTTATATGTATATAAGTCTTTTATTATTATATGTTAATATATAATAATATGATAAAAAAAAGAAGAAATGGGAAGAAAAATTGTGTATATCAATGGAGGAAATAAGGATGTGGAAAACAAGACAGGTATTCTCTACAATGACACTGTAGACCAATTGAAAGGGATGTAGCGCAGCTTGGTAGCGCGTTTGTTTTGGGTACAAAAAGTCACGGGTTCAAATCCTGTCATCCCTACCTATTACTTCTCCTCTGAGCAGTAACGAAGAATCAATTGAGATCGATTAAAATTGGATATACATAATTTTTCATTTTATGATACTATAATAGTATATGCATACAAGATGTGTTGGAGTTACAAAAAGAATCCTTTTCTTTATAGTCTTATCTATTGTGATAAGAAAACGCTCTTAGTTCAGTTTGGTAGAACGTGGGTCTCCAAAACCCAATGTCGTAGGTTCAAATCCTACAGAGCGTGATTCCGTTTTTGTTAGTTGGAATTACACTGAACTAACTTCACTAACTTGAACAGCAATCTGAATTTGACCTCCTGTAGATTAAAGAATAAAGAAAAGAGGAGGTCAATCAAAAAAAGAGATGTTAATTAATCAAAGGTCCAACTGATCACCACGTCTGTATTGTAAATATGCAGTTACGAATAATCCAGCCAAAGTAATAGGAATTAGACCTAAGACGATTCCAAATAGAAAAACTTCAATCATTTCATTTCAATTTGTTTGAAAAGGGGAAAAGAGAGGTAATATCTATCCCTAAATCTTAATCTGAATTGCCCATGAATCGCAATGACCAAGAATTGACAATTGACACGGTAAGGAACTCATAGAACACATGGAATCTCACGGAAAGGTTTCTCTTTATGAATTGTTTATTCGATTAATTTCAAATAAGTCGTATCTTGCTTAGACCAATAAATAGGACTGAGGTTATAGTTGAAGCCGCTAGTAGAAAACCGAAATAACTAGTTATAGTAGGCATGAAGGAGCTAAATGAAATATGTTCTTTATTATACATATGTTTATAAAGCACTTACCTAAGTTTCCATTTTTGCGAGATACGAGGATAAACAAAAATACCAATTGAAAGAATAAGTTCAATTGAAAGTTTTTGATTCATCAATCAATTATTATATATTATAGGTGGCACTAACAAAGATAGAGTGACAGAGGTATAAAAAGAAATCGATTCATTATCTGTGGCATCTACCCATACCGTGATTCCGAATCAACAGATTCATTGAGCAACTCTTGAGTAAACTAATAATAAAATAAGAACTGTGCCGTGTAACTTCATTCAAAAATGAAACTTT